TCTGTTCCACTTAATCCCCCTTTCATGGCCACATATCTTTCCGGCTAAGGAATGGGAAATCTTTCTCCTGTTAAATGAATCAAATGGTTCATCTCATCCGGGAAAAGCCATCTCTTTCTCAACAATGTCTTTGTCATTTGATCCAATAGCGTTCCGTTAGATAGGAACAGATTTGATAAATACTGATAACTCTCGGATAGAATATTCGAACGGAAAGACCCATTAGATAATGAACTATTGGTTCTAAGCCATCTCTGACATCTCTGGCGATGAATCAACAATTCGAAGTTATTTTCTTGCGTATTCTTGATGAACCAGCTTTGAGACAGCGATGTAGGAGGACTTGTTAGGGAAGTAAGAAGCTCCTTTGACATCTCTTGATCTGCAAAGAATTCTCGACGTGAAAACACAGGCGCATCGAAAAAGAATGGATTCGCAGGGTCCCAAAGAAATTGGCTTATTTGAAATTGAAAAAAGACTTGTTCTTTGTAAAATCGATCTCGTGTCTGGGACTGCATGCTTCCACTCTGCAAGAACTCCGAATCATTCTCTTGATGAGAAATGATCCGCGTGCCCCAAAATGACCGGGACCAATAGGGAAATCCCAATTCATTGGGCCTTTCGATCCAACCAAATAGATCGGGGTACCATATTCTAGGAGACCAAACTATGTCATTGAAGAAATCCTCCTCTATCTGTTGCTGGTCGAGGTCTCCTTCTCCAAATGCAACCCCTTCTTCCAATTCAAACTCCGATTCGTCTTTTTCATAGAGAAATTTCTGATCAACGCTAGAACAAAATCCATTTTGCATCATATCGAAGGGATTCCTTCGTTCGGACCGAAGAAGCAATGTCACTCGATCATTATCAAACTGACTGCCATCTTTTTCTGTCCGAGAGGATCCCACCAGAGTCCCTTCTCCTTCGAATACTTCTAATAGGCCACGAACTAGAGCAGAATCAGTCTCAACCAAATAAGAAGTGATCCCTTTTTTTTCAGCGGGTCCGGGTACAGACCAAAGATCATGAGCGACCGAGCCGGCAGAACAACTCAAAAGATAAAGAAGTATCGTTAATCTCTTCATGCTCGTTGCAAGCTCGAAGTACCAGTTGTACAAATAAGAACCCCCTTCCTTAGGGAATCTCTTCTTCATATAGATAGATATAGGATCTATGGGGCCATTACTTAGAAGTACATTTTGTGCAACAGCCCTTCCTATCTGATAGAAAAGGATCCCATGATCCGGAACCGGTCTTACCTTGGCTCGCAAATTCCAAGTTTGTCTATGAAGAGCGGATCGAATTGTATGAGTGTCTATAATGGATTTCTTCTGTGCAATACTAATGGATAGGGCCTCATTGGTAAGTGCTACAAGATCTCGTACACTGGAACCCATGGTTATGGACCCGAATCCATTAGGATGGGACATTTTCTTTTCCAAGTGAAATCCCCTAGTATATGAAAGAGTGAAAAAGTGCTTTCGTTGTTGTGGAATAAGAAGCCTTCGTAGCTTAAGGCATGTATTTAATTTATTCGGAGCTATTAGAGCGGGATCCACTTTTTTGGGAATATGAGTCGAAGCAATAACAAGGATATTGCTAGTGGAGCATCTTTCACAATCCCTGGAGAGAGAGTTCACTAATAGACCGAGGGATAAGTCATTCGACGCACGCACAGACAGATCATGAATGTTTGGAATCCAGAGTATGCAAGGGGACATTGCTTTTGCTAATTCGAATGTAAGGGGGATACTAAATCGGTCTAGTAGTAGTCTATCCCTATCCGTAGTTAGCTCATTTAGCAGCTCTATATCATCGATATCAAGGTCATCATCGCTATCGCTATCGTCACTCTCATCAATATCAATATCGTCACTCTCATCAATAGCGTAACTATCATCACTATCACTATAATCACTATAATCACTATAAAGATCGGCAGCGTCACTATCATAAGGATCGATCTCATAAGGAATGTCATCCAGGAACTTGTTCGGAACTACCGTAATGAAAGGAACATAGGAGTTTGTCGCGAGGGATTTGACCAAATAGGATCGTCCAGTTCCTATCGAACCTATCACTAAAATACCCCTAGAGGGGGATAGGGCTAAGCGGAGCGAAAAGGGTTTTCCATGAGATGGGAAATGAAAACGAGTAGCCCCACACGAGGTTTGTGAATAAGTGATTGTCTGAAAATGAGCAAGGAATATCCGTCTTTCTGCTAAACAGGATCTATTGAACTCATAATTCATTAGATCCTTTTGATGAATGTCAACTACGTATCGTAAGTAAATTGATCCCAGTTGTTCAACCATTTGATAACTAGAGTCATTCTTTGATAAACCATCACTATGAGTTAGACTCAATAGCATTTGATCCATCCTTTTTTCTGTCGTTAAGGTGGAGAACTGAACCAAGAATTCTCTTTCTTCATCCTCAATCAAATCACTGTTCGCGACCCAGGATTCTATTTGATCATCAATCCACTCAACGTTCACGTTTTTTCTTATCAATGAATAGATCTCTTTACTTGTACGACTTAGATGTCTCGTATTTCTCGAAAAAGTGATTCGATTGATGGGATTTGGTATGATCCTTAGGAAATCCAGGATACCGATGAGATTGCTATTCCAAAATTTCTTCTTAGAACCTATGGATTTGAACCCATAAGCGGGACCGCCACCCAATAGCATGTTAAAAACAGAACCCCATATTGCTTCTAGAAAATAGACTAATTGTTCCAGAGCAACTAGAAAGAGATTCTTTAACCAGAAAGAATTCCGCTCAGATGTAGGATACCTATCCAGAAGTTTGCGCAACTCAATCATGTATGATGGAATCATCAAAGATTTGATCTTTTTGAAATCCGTCTGTAACTCACTAGAGGCTCGGGAAACAAAGAGAAGATGTGTACCAACGAGATATCCAGCAACAAGAAGAAGGAAAAGGATGAGGAACTCCCGAGCATTTGATGATCTCAGCCATAGGGGTGACTCATTATTTCGATGAATCATTTCTGCGGACAGAAGAAGATTCTGGAAACACTGACTCGAAATCTCACTGAGAGTCCATTTGGAAAGAATCGCCCACAATTTTGTCTGAAGAATCCACCATGATGTCTCCAGAATATCCTGAAAAATGGATATGTGACTCCGCAATAGGTTTGAAAAAGGATCTAAAAGGGCGAATTTTAGATATTTGAACCCTGTTAAAGTAAAGAACCACGGAATATAGGGTTGGAACAGATTCCATTTTGAGAGATTTGAAAAAGCACGCTCTCGTTGAAGGGTTCTATCCATCTGCCGTTTCTTAACCCTAAGACGCCGGTTTTTCCTCTTTTTGGATTTCTCAGCACATGAAGTGTGAATCAAACCCAGGTTTGAATTGAAATTGAGATACTGCTTCCCTTCGGAATCAAATAGATTCATATCTGAAAGAGGTGGACAATCCGTTCTTTCAAAATGGACTAGTTGTCCCTCTGTTAGAGGTGTTCCAGAAATGTCTGCGATCGAATAAATAGCTATACCAACGAATGGATCGGATCGAATTGGAAAATGGAAAGATTTGTCCAAGTTATACGTTTCGTCACCACTTTGGGGCAAATCGTTAGGTATGAATATCTTAGATACCTGTGACTCGATTGGTGAAATCGTATCTCGCTCCAAAAAAACATGTTTTTTTTTACCGACGCACAAAGAAAATCTTTTGTTGCGAATGAACAAGATATTGAGGAATTGTCCATACGTAAGATCCGAATGCTTGAGAAGGGCCTTTTCCACATAAAAAGGGAATCTTTTGTTACAATAGAACCAGAAGTGATGTGGATTATTCAAGAATCGAAGTCGATTTGCTTTAGAAAAAGAAGATATCAATGAACTTCTATGAAATGCTTTCACAGGATTCAGCCAATTGTCTCGATCGTGGGATATCATTGAGAAATAGGACTCCGTGTTATCAAAGTCTTTCCTCCAATTCTTTCTAGTAGGGAATGAGTCAATCATCCATTTTGTCTTATTGAACAAAAATGGTGATAGTGTGCCTCCATTGATCGAGAATTTCCATTTTTGGGAAGGATCATGATCATCCAATAAGAAGGGTTTCCATTTATTAAAAGGAACGATTTGAACACCTATTGATTCTAACAACTGATTGCAGAGTTGATCATTCGGCCCTTTCAATTCATAGATATAGATGGGGATCTCAGACCCAGGAATGGGGCCGATACTCAAAAAGAAAAAAGGAAGTGACTTCGACAAAAAGGAAAAAAAGAGAAGTGACTTCGACAAAAAGAAGAGAAGTGACTTCGACCAAAAGGGAAGTGAATTCGACAAAAAGAAAGATGCCTTCGACAAAAGGAAACGAGGTGACTTCGTCAAAAAGGGATGTGACTTCGACAGTTTGGCCATAAACTCGGCCCAATCAATCAAATATTGAGTCGGATTCATACGTAATCGATTCAGATGACTACATAATCGATTCAGATGAATACGGAATCGATTCAGATGAATACGGAATCGATTCAGATGAATACGGAATCGATCTCGATTCAGATAAATACGGAATCGATTCAGATGAATACGGAATCGATATCGAGATCGATGACTACCTAATCGAGATCGATGATGATGATATCGATCGAACACTACTTGAAATTGAAAACGCCTCTTCGCCTCAGAAATGAAATGTTCCAAATATTCCTGGAAATTTTGGGTCCATTTGTATCTATATGCATTAGGATCCCGATTCATGGATCTCTCGGTTCGAGAACTAAGAAGGTCGGACCCTTTCTTCGGACTTTTTTTCAAATTCGAGAGATGTTGGTTGATCGTATATTTCATTCTAGTTCTATGATTCAGAGTCTCATTTCCTATTGGATCCCCTTTCATTCCATAGTCGAAGTTGCGATCGGAGCGATTCATTACCATTAAAAAGAATCGATTTGCTAAATTTCTTAGGTACCCATAGGTGCTATATTGAATTTGAATCAGATTTCGGATCAATCTATATGGATTGACTGCCTCCATTATGTTGTTGCTAGCAAATACCACTCTTTTTGGTTTTGGATCTTCATAAAAAATAGGAGGTACAACCAATAAAGATTTCTTTTTCGATTCATCCCCGGAGTTGAATCCCTCAGAAAAGGGAAAAAATACCCTATCATAATCATACACCAGATCCGGCTCGGTGATTGATAGAATGAGTAGATCTGCCATTTTTGAAAATCTCTCTTCGGATTCAAAATCGTGGTGTAACGTGGACCCCACCCTGTTCCGGTCATGGAATAGATGAAATAAATCCAAAAATGGATTTTGGGTCAAGAATGAACTCTTATTGGAACTATCCAGATCCGGTTCATCCTTCGGAACCATATCACATCCCGCATCTAATGAAATAGGATGAATTGAGATGGTCTTTTGTAAATACGGAATTATCTTGAATAGATCCACTATTTCTTTCTTTTCCGATCGCCGGGAAGGGACAAAAGAAACATCCTGTTGTTTCTTCAACAATTTAGGATTAGGATCGGACCTCTCAGTAGGATTCGAACCCAGATGAAGTTCTGACCATCTGTCAGAGAAAAAAGAACGAATTGATCTTGTAGAATTCCCAAGAAATTCTTCCATTTCTTCCGGAAGCAGATGACGAATCATCTGCTTCTCACGTTCCGCGAATAGCCGGGACATTGAGGAATCTTCAGAAAGGCTTTTCGGGAATCGGTCTGATTCTAGCTCGGTTCGTTCCGTTTGAAGAAAGGAAGGCTCCCAATCCAAAAGAATAGATCTTTCTTTGAGTTGTTGAATCTCTCTTTGATTGATCAATGTGTGAGATTCCGAATCCTCATTCCTAATGGAATCGAAAGCATCTCTGGATTGATCAGAAGATCCTTTCAATTGGCTAGAATCCGTTACTTGAACGAAACTAGATCTTGTGGAATCATATTGAATATTTGACGATACATTCCGTACCTTGCTAAAAAACCGATCCTTGTTTACCAACCACACATTGTCTAACCAAATCCAATTCTCTCTCGATACCTGCCTCAAAAAATTCGATCCCTGTTGTTTGAAGAAACCCTCCCCTTCCATTGGTCTTTTTTCACGAAAAGCAGGCATGAGATAACAAATCCAGTGTTTCACTAAGATTTCGAATAGCTGTCCCGAATTCAAGTTGATTCTGTTTCGCTTCTTCCTCGGAGAAAGTCCATCAAACCATTCCGAATCGTGGTCTCTGACCATCGGATCATCCGTCGTATAGGATACAAAAAGAAACTCCAGATATTGGATATCTTTCTCTTTGAATGAGATCTCAATTCCAGCTACGGTTTCTTTCGATATCTTACAACTAGAATCACTCTTTTTCCCCATCCGGTTCCTCCACCACCGCGAACCCCAGTTAGATTCAGGCATGATACACTTTTGAGTTATTGGGAGAACCCAAGGACTCCCTTTCGGATCCATGAAACAACTCTCAGAGATCTTTTTCCCTTTTGGAAGATACAGGAGCGAAACAACCAACCGATGGGAAGACCGAAACAATGTATCATTTCTGGGTCCAATGGAATTCATAGGTATAGGAAGAAGCCCCCTCAAATAGAGATTTTTTCTTTCGACCATAGTTTGATGGTGCATACGAGATAGAAGGACCGCTACTAGAATCAGTACTACACCCTTAACCAGTACTACAACTTTGTTCGTGAAAGATCGGTTGCTTGTTGAACCCGAAAGTAGGATACTCCCAATTCGGGGGTCAAAGAGTTTCAGAAAACGTTCTTGGTGGAAAAAAAGGTAAGTGAAAGATCCCACTAAATCGAATTTGGTCCATGAATCTAACAAATACAAATAGCGAAAATTCTTGATTTCTCTCAATATCTCTCTCAATTCGAAGATCCATAATTGGACTTCATACCCTCTCTTCGGTTTTCTTGGCATGGTTATGGTTGGAAATGATTTATTCACGATGTATGATGATCCAAGCATCCATGGCTGAATGGTTAAAGCGCCCAACTCATAATTGGCGAATTCGTAGGTTCAATTCCTACTGGATGCACACCAATGGGATAGATAGGAATGGTTCAGTCTATTGGAACTGGCTCTGTATCATCATCATAGCTGACTTTGTATGCGAAAACGTATATTTATAATATATATATATTATATGGGTTTTCTTGTTTTCAGAATTCTTCTATTTCGATAGAGTTCTATTTCGATAGAGTTCTCTATGAGATTCGTTCGAGTCTGTAGATTCGAATTCGAATCTTAATAGAGAACGAATTGGTGTGGTATATTCATACTATAACATATGAACAGTAAGAACTAGAATTCTTATCAATACTGGAACTCATAGGAAAGAAAGGGGATTTATGGATGGAATCAAATCGGTATTTACAGAAAAAAGTGTTCGGTTATTGGTGGGGAAGAATCAATATACTTCTAATGTTGAGTCAGGATCAACTAGGACAGAAATCAAGCATTGGGTCGAACTCTTCTTTGGGGTTAAGGTAATAGCTATGAATAGTCATCGGCTCCCGGGAAAGGGTCGAAGAATGGGACCTATTATGGGACATACAAGGCATTACAGACGTATGATCATTACGCTTCAACCGGGTTATTATATTCCACTCCTTTTTTTGTAGAAAGAAAAGAGCTTCAATCCAACTATTTAATGAAACGGCGATACATTTATACAAAACTTCTACCCCGAGCACACGCAATGGGGCCGCAGACAGTCGAGTGAAATCCAATCCACGAAAGAATTTGATTTCTGGACAGCGTCATTGTGGGAAAGGGCGGAATGCCAGAGGCATCATTACCGCAAGGCATAGAGGGGGAGGTCATAAGCGTCTATACCGTAAAATAGATTTTCGACGGAATGAAAAAGACATATCTGGGAGAATCGTAACCATAGAATACGACCCTAATCGAAATGCACACATTTGTCTCATACACTATGGGGATGGTGAGAAGAGCTATATTTTACATCCCAGAGGGGCTAGAATTGGAGATACCATTGTTTCGGGTACAGAAGTTCCTATCTCAATGGGAAATGCCCTACCTTTGAGT